CGTAATCAAAGAGAAATGGTGGAAATCCCTCTTATGTTGTGACTTGCCTTCTATGGGGAGTAACGGAATAACAATTTATTCCTATATATCGAAAATCTCGGAACAAGGAGATTTAATGGGAAATATCGACAAATTCTTGCGGAGTAAAAAATCAACCGTTCCAATTTCATCTCTATCGAATTTGAATATCAGAATAGCGGATAGAGTCATGATTCAATAGGTCAGGTCCACTTACTTTTTCTTTTGTTGATTTCTATTCTTTCCAATGGATTTGATTGGTAGAATGGAAAATAGGAATATGCGGTTTCATGATTCAAGAGGTAACTTATCATTATTCATAAAAATTCCAATTTATTGAACTTTTATACTTATAAAAATACTCTATTAAATAATGTATTCTCCCGTTTTTATTCCAAGTATTAAAAATATCTCTATTCTTCCGACCGGAGTTTTATGGAAGCCCCTTATCGGATTTGAACCGATGACTTACGCCTTACCATGGCGTTACTCTACCGCTGAGTTAAAAGGGCTTATTTGATTGAATTCTTGAATGGGTTATTATGTGGATACAATATATATATACAATATATATATACAGAATATAATATAGATATATTATTATCTATATATATATTATTATATATTAATACAGATATTCTATATTAATATTAAATATTAATATTTATTCAATATTAATACAGAGTATAGATATAATACGGATATATATAATATATAATATATCAATATAATAATATTAGTTATTATTAGTATTAGTTTATTAGTATTTTATTATGTATATACAGTATATATACATAAGTCCATACCATACTTGCTAGTGGCTTTTTATTGAAAAAAAAAATCGATTTACCCAGCAAGTCTAAGGTAAATTGTAATGAATTGTTTCAAGACCGAACCAAATTTTTTTTCTTTCATTGAATGAATTGATTTCCATCAGAATAAAGTTCACTTACACGTACACCTACCCATTCGACATAAATTTCAAGGTATCTCATCAAATCCTGTGATGAAGAAATTCTCGAAAATTCTTTGAATTTTTTTAGGAGACAAAACAAGTAGAATTTTTTCATCACGCTTACTGGTTGTTAATTTCCTTCTTTTATTGTGAGATATTCTTATCTCATCTTAACAATAAATGAATCAATGAATGGAAGAATGAAAGCGAAAGAAGTGGAGCTTAACCCCCCCTTTTTGTTTTGGACCAGCGACTCCCCGAAAACCCTATACTTTTACTTTGTTACTTTAGTATTATTTACACTTTTTTTTTTTTATATTAGACGAAATAAATATAGATTTCGATACTAGATTTAGATTTTTTTTATATATCTAGATTTATATATATATATATATTTTATAGATATAGAGATAGAGTAGAGAATTCCCATTCTAATGAGATTCATGAATATGAATGACAAATCAACAAGTTATCTGCAATTAGGAAAAGCGGAAAGATTCCTCGGATCTAATCATACATTGACAATTAAAAAAAAACTCTTCATACTATGATCATAGTATCATGACAGTTAGACAAGCGGGCCCCCATCGTCTAGCGGTTCAGGACATCTCCCTTTCAAGGAGGCGGCGGGGATTCGACTTCCCCTGGGGGTATGGGACTAGGAAAGGAAGTTGATCACGAATTCCCAATAGTCTTACAAGCGATTCCTCCTGGGTCGATGCCCGAGCGGTTAATGGGGACGGACTGTAAATTCGTTGGCAATATGTCTACGCTGGTTCAAATCCAGCTCGGCCCAAAAATTCGCCAATCTACCACGTATAATCCCCGCGCCCCTCAAAAATACTCGATACGGAGATAAAGAATCCAAATTTCTGCTAGATCCCTTATTTCTCTGGGATTGTAGTTCAATTGGTCAGAGCACCGCCCTGTCAAGGCGGAAGCTGCGGGTTCGAGCCCCGTCAGTCCCGACGGATCCACTAAATACATCAATCAATTCGAAAGGGGGCCAGGGGCAGAATTTCATTCCCCAAAAAAAGACCCTTTTTTCTTTTCTTTGCGGTAGGAGATGGGCGGATTAATACAATTATACGTAGCATTATAGTAAGCATTCCAAGAAATCCCGGATCCTTTTTTTCGATTGTTCCCGATCCGTGGAATAGAATACTATGCTCTTTTTTTTGGAGAGGGGCACACATACACAAATGGAATTCACAATAAAAAATGAATTTAACAAGATTCCCCTAAGACTAAGAGAATTAGAAGACTTTTCTAGATTAAACAATTTCTCTTTATGGCCCCGGTTTTGTATAACCTCAATTACTAATTAAAAAATGGATTGCATTCAAATTGCACGCTGAGCCTTTGATATATACCCAGTGCTAATAATCTACGGAAGGGGGTAAAGGACAGAGGTCCTCTTAGCATTAGCAATGGAATAATAAATTAGTTTCTTTCTTGTTTTGATTTGTAACTATGTGACTAATGGAAGTGGAAGGGCAATCTGATGATACTTCATCAGATCATTGTACATAGAGTAGATTATAGAAAAAAAAAGAACGGAAACAGACGATAAATAAAAATAAAGGAATAAAGGAATTTTGGATTGGGTCCGGAATCCGAGCTGGGATTCGGTATGGATAAAAAAACTTCCTATGTTATACTATTCCATTTTCGACGACAAATTGATTTGACAGCTCAGATATTGTTATTCATGATATTCATCCGATTCAAAACCAGCCAGATTAAGAGGGAATTCATTCATTGAATTTACAAGTGAAAGCTATGGGACTAAATCCCGAGTTATTGCGAAGTAAAAAAAATATTAGATTATGGGAGTAAATATTCTTATGGGAGTAAATATTCTTGCATTTGTTGCTACTGCACTATTCGTTCTAGTTCCTACCGCCTTTCTACTTATAATTTACGTAAAAACAATCAGTCAAAATAATTAATTAATTAATCATTAATTTGAAATTTGAATTAAACTTTACTTCTGAGTTCTTATCAAAAATTGACGAAATAAAATGAAAAAAAAAAAAAAAAATGAAAAGGATTCCTATTTTTGCGAAACTTAAATGAAATAAGCGGACTATAATCCGCAGTATTCTAATAGATAGATCGTATGGTAGAAAGAAATAGATGAATCTTTCGACCATACGATCTATTGGTATTATTGTAGTGTATAAAGTTGTACTCTAGAATAGAGGTAGAGGCTAAATCTAGCTTAATATACAATTATTATACAATATTATATATGTATATATTATATATGTATTATGTATGCGGATCTCAATTCCATATATGGAATTGACAGAGCATCCAAATTATCTCGTTAGACAACCGCTATGTTTATACCCTTTCTCATAGAAAGTGCGTATACACTTAACAAAACTACTTCTTCTTTGAATTCTTGTAACAGTAAACAGGGAAACAAATCAAATAATAATAAAAAAGTCGGGTCTTTCTTAGTATCCATCTAGAAGCCTGGTAAGAGCTCCTCGATTGAAATAAAAAATTTAGGAAAAATTGGATTGGACTAAATTTCCTATCATTTAGATCCCTTTCGAAATACAAAGATAGGAGAAATTTCTCTGTAATTGAAGAGTATGATTCATATAATACATTACTTCATCCGAATCCAATGGAATTCTAAATGAAGATCTTTTTTATTTTCGTTTGAAATAGTTCAAAACGCGTTGCAGAACGATCTAGAAAACTGTTGATACTCTTTGATTCCCCAACTCAATTAGTAATACCCCTAGAGTCCACTTCTTCCCCACACTACGAGCGAAAGGGAAAATGTAAAGACTACCATTAAAGCAGCCCAAGCGAGACTTACTATATCCATGTGAATTATGTCCCCTTATTTCTATTTCTCTATTTCTATAACTATGAAAGAGTTATTCCATCATTCCTCACTAATAATAGTATAGTGGAATCGGGGGTGCAGAGTCAAAAGGGGATTCTGATCGAACACTATTGATAAACCAATTCACTAAATCCACCTATTTTTTATTAAAAAAAAAAATCCTATATGATGATTTCCAATCAGCAAAGATGAAACATAAGCAAAATACATAGTAACATCTCGGGGGGAATGTTCTTAATGGAACGCATAGGAATAATAAGTTTTGTTGATCCTCATAAGTAAAAGTAAATAAGTAAAAAAAGCGGAAAATCCTTATCTAAAATCCCATTTGATAGAATTCGTACCCTTTCCATTTTTATCTGTGAAAGAATAGGGAGACAGTAGAAGTATATTCTTGATTAGGGGTTGCCGAAAAGAACTTGTTTCTCTTTTTCTTTTGCCCTTTACTAGAATTTAAATTCAAAGTGAGTTATCCATCCACTCGAATATTGATTGGATACCTGAGGACTGAGAAGTTTTTGGGAGTCCGTCGTATATGTCGTATATAAAGTATCTTCTGTCCCCCCCCCCCCACCACTATTGTAATAGAATTTTTTTCCTATCCAGGCTCTCCAATCTAATCCAAGGTCCAGCCATTCGACACTAGATTAGTAGTACAGCGATTAGTGATTAGTGGAATCTCGAAGTCTTGATAACCCGTCTACTATTAGAATATTTCTAGAATATTTCCTTAAATCCTAGATACCAGGATTTACAGAAAACCCCCACCCCAGCCGGATGCTTCGAATCAAACAAATATCAACGGTCCGCTTCTGCTGGGAAATACTTCGGCGAGTTATATCAACCGAACAGAAGAAGATATTTCGAGTCTTTTGTTTTGTTGATCAGGCGACACCCGGATTTGAACTGGGGAAAAAGGATTTGCAGTCCCCCGCCTTACCACTCGGCCATGCCGCCAAAATGATAGAAAATCTATGACGCAGTACGGAACTTTCTTTTATTGGATTTGCACCTTGAGTTCCGTTTTTCTTAACTTCTAACCCTTTTCTTTCCTATTCTTATTCTTTCCTAATTCTAAAAGAAATCCTTCCCGCCCTTTGATTGGATTGGATCCACCCATCTTAAAATAGCCAACTTCTCTCACTTTCTATTGACTAT